GTGTTCTTGGCCAAACAACACTCATGCTATCACAAGATAAATTCATGGGTTTAGAGTCCGATCTCACGCATTGGAAGCCAAACCGCTTCCTTGCAAGCTTCCGTCAACGCCATATACTCGGCCTCGGTAGTCGACAACGCCCCTATTCATGATGGTCCGAAGGAGGCTTTGACATCCAACTAATTGGACCATTCCCAAACCGAAATACATAACCCGTAGTTGACCCCCTTTTGTCGAGCAAAATTTTCATCAAAAAAACATGCATGGGTTCCGAACTTTTGCTATATATTGAATAACCACTTGTGCCTCTCAAATAACGAAGGACCCACTTGGCGGCCAGCTTTACCCGGATTCGCCATAAACCGACTTAGAACACCAACCGAATAAGCAATATCCGGTCTAGTACATACCATGGCAAAGATCAAGCTTCCCACAAGGAACTCGATCCATCATCTAATTTTCCTCTTCCTACTTTGGGATTGTTCGGAAGACAACAACAAGTGAGGTGCGAATGGTGTTTTCACCGGCTTTGCCTTGCTCATGCCAAACAACTCAAGCAACTTCTCCACAAACCTCCTTTGTGAAAGTCCCACTTTTCCTATCGCCCAGTCGAATATCAATAGGTGCAATAACTAGCATCGTAGATAAAGGAAGAGTCTCTCTCTTGGTTTTGGGGCAGAGGTATGGCTCTTAGCAGGCACTTTTAGCCCTGCTGCTCTAGCAATATGCTCCAGCTGCTGCTGATACTATTGGTGGTGCGTATGGTACTTCAATTCAAAAGGATCTGGTACTGGATACACTACTTGATGTGGGTATGAATAAGCAAGAACTTGAAAATCAAAGTTCTACAACCCTAGTTTATGCCGCCTATGCTACTGTCTCTGCCTTTGCTTATAGGTATGATTATGGGCACTTAATATGCTACAGTACTGGTTATGCTTAACTTAAAAAGTACCCGTCTTAGCTACTAATGCTACTGGTCTTTCGACTGGATCTACCCTTGCTTCCTATGCTGCTACTGATACTGAGAGTTATGCTGGTGGGTTGACTGGTCTTGTTACTGGTGCTGGCTATGCCACTACTGTAACCTCTGTCTATGGTGGCTGTGCCCCTGCCCTTAATGCCTTTGCTTCAGCTGATGGTACTGGTGGGGGATTCAATAGTTTGTTTGGCAAGGCACAAGCTTGATTTATGTTTTATGTATATAGATGCGCAGCAGGCAATGACGAAACCCCCTTTATTTTATAGGGACTGAAAAAACTCCAACTCGGTCTTGAACTGACACAGGAATTGGATTGACTACGGGATCCGCTTACTCCCCAGCACCCAGATTCGCTGTATTGACTAGGTCAACCAGATATGGAACTTCGAGCAAGTACTAGGTAAACTCTGGCACCAGAAGAAGTTTTTCTGGGCAGTTCGGACGTGATCGAGCTGTCCCTGCCTCCTGCTTTGGCAGAGATGAGTGGGAGGAGTGTGGAGTCAGAATCGATGATCTAGTATATTAGGTTGTTTGCGGTGGAATAGATTCAAGCGTCCGGGCCAGTAAATCCAGAGCAAATAGGCGTTGACTTAGTTGCTTTTTTTTGCAGTGGATTCTAATCCCGATGTTGATCCGACGCAACTTACCGGTGATAGTCGCAGCACCTGGAGCTTTCAAGGGAGGAGTTTCAAATTTCAAGCAATAAGAAAATAGGCCTTTGCCGCTTCGGGACTGCTGACTTACAACATTTCGAACACTATCAGGTGCGGGTGAGGAGTTAGAAAAAGTCAACAAGGAAAGAGCCGAATCGAAGACTTTGAATGTTTACGGAAGGATTTCCGTTCCGATCCTCAAAGAAAGGTCAGTCACTTCACTAAGAAAGGAAGGAACAAAATGACTTGTTGCTGGGTCAGCTCTTACAATTACAAGAAGTCAAGCAAAAGCCAATGGCGCTAGGCCGGCAAGAAGAGAAACTCGATCCGATGCCCTTACCTGACTCTGATTCGAACACAAAACTCATTCCTTGCTCCGTGGGCAGGAGCGAACCGGGGAACTCTAACAAAGAACGTGAGGAAAGGCACTGCCGCTGACTAAGATGATAGGCGCATGGGGACAGACCTTATACTCGTACTCCCAACCGTCAGACCAATCAACCATAAGACACTAGGCGATGGTCCCACACAGGTAAAGCAGCTACAAGAACTAAAAGAATAAGAAAAGGGTTTTACAGCGCCCCTGACACATCAATTTGAATCCAAAATCGAAAAGAAAGACGTTCCTCACCCTCAAGACAAAGAAAGCTGTACGTACGATACGATTAGGATCAGAGAAAGAACTGCTATGAACTCAGGCACCCATAGAAGGTTTTCCTGAACACGGGATCTAAGCCTAAGCTCGTTGGACTTGCTAAGGGAACCTCTTTCGAGATGCGAAGAATAGCCCTAGTCTGATAGCGGAGTTAAGTGGAGGAGAAGAAAGACAAGCAATACAGAAAGGAAGAGCTCCAGGGTTTGTTTAACTAAGATAATGGCTCACCATCACAGGGAATCTCAAAGCCCTGACGTTCGGACGTTAAGTTGCAAAATCTCGCTGATGTAAGGATCAATGATGGACACAGCGAAATTAGGATAAGCAACAAAAGAGACGGCTCCGTTTGCCAGAGATGGCTGTACTCTTGCGAGCATCGTCGAAGGTATTCCACCGACGATCTAGGACACAAAGAATGCTGCCAGTATTTACGCCGACCCTAGTAAATGGGACTGTATTGCTTTCATTGCGCCGATGGAATAATAATTCAATGGAGGACTTCCTGGTGCGTGCCAATCATTCAAGTGGTGATCTGGCATCGTGAGCAGAAGTCGATAGAGGAACGAGGCAGCCGAGACCGACTCACCGCCACATACTATCCCAAAAGCTTTTATCTAAAAAACCTGCAGTTCCTCATGCACCTTCGCCTAGAGTCCATCAAAGGCCAGCTCCCGCACAAATCTCCTCTGCCCACTCTAGATGTTGCACTTTCAGAGCTTATAGCTTAAGAGATTCGTCTGCGAGTCCTGGCTACCTCCTGTTAGTGTAGCGGCATTCCCTTGCCGTCGTGTTTCTGGGTTTCGTGCCACATACATTGTCGTTTCTGACGGGCGTAGAAGGACCTTCCTTCCAACCAAGAAGGCTCTATAAGGGGAATCAAAACAGAATAAATATAGATATGTTATAGTATAAGTTTCCTTATCAAACCAGTAGCTGCCTCTTCAATTTCTAGAACAGCAAGGTAAGAAAGGGATAAGATTTCAGTGCCAGTGAGTAAGGAAGCGGGTGAGCTCTCAGGTCTGGGAGTGAGTTAAGGGCTAGCAGTACTACCTGTAAAAGGTAAGGGCCTACTAAGCTAGTTCAACAAGAAAAAGTAAACTAGATAAGTCAAGCCAAGGGAAGTTCTCTGCCAGCCAGGTTAACCTCTAGCCATCGAGCTTAACTTTTCGAAGTAGGAGTAATATCATACCTTCCGTAGTCTACTGTTCAAAAATCGTGAGTTCCCAATACAGGAAGTGCTATTTCTTGCTTAATTTCTTAAAAGTCAGCCAAAAAGCGAGCAGGGTAAAAGAGATTCGGATAGGAGCGATTAGTAGAAGGCGAATGAATAAGGTCCCTTCGATTGAAGTCATATCCAGTTGAAATCATAGGGTAAGCCTCGTAAGCCATTGTAGAAGGAGTTTCAAGTAATCCAGTTGGCGCGAAAGTTGCAGTTGTTGTCTTGGATAGCCAGTTCTAGGACAAGCCAATAAGCTCTTAAGCTCGGAGATTTCTCAAGTTCGTTTATCTCCAGCCAGCCTAGAGAGACTCTCTTGCCATTCAATTCTCGTTCTTTCATCCCTGCTCGCTATTGAAAGCCCTTCCAATAACACCATCAGGTTACAGTTATTTCCTTCCTCGAAAGAGTTCGAGTTTGATCTAGTATGAGATCTAATTACAGCTGCTAGTTTCGCCTCAAAAAAGTCTTACTTAATCCCCCTTCTTCTAGCCATCCAGTTGCAGTGAGAATTGCCAGCCATATAGTTTTAGAAAAAAGTGTAAGTGCCAGTTTCCAGCCTTCTTCAGCCATGGATAATGGCAAAAACTGGACAGTATTCGAAGGAGATGAAGAAGATTCTGCCACTCTGCCAGAAATTGGTTTGGATGACTTACAGCCAACTATTTCTTGCATCAAACAGGGGAGAGGTCGGCCATGATCTAGCCCTTCGACGGATAGTTCGTCATCCGAAAATGTGATGATTTTTGGCGCCAGGTATCATTTGACTCATTGTTTCGGGGGAAGTTTGTTCAGGCACATGCGCGTTTCGAAGCACTCAACTAAACGATTCCCGATGTGCTTCCAATGTAGAAAGTCGCTCGGGGTTCACTCAAAGTGCGCTACATTCCTACTGAGCACCAGGTAGCAGATGTCTTCACCAAATCTCTGTCAACATCTCGCTTTGCCTTTTTGTTTTGCGTGGCAAGCTTCACATTGGAACCCCACGTTCAGCTTGAGGGGGCATGTTAGACATGTTTCTGTTGGAATTGATGGAGCGCTTTCTGGCTCAGCTGCAGCCTCATTAGAAGAAGGTTCGTAATCAACTACCTCTTCTTGCTGGCTTCTCGTTCCTTCAAATTCTGCGTCAGTTGTTTTAGGGGTTCGCAAACTTGGCAAACTACTTCTTCTGCCAAGCCATCCACCAAGTCCTGTGCAGTTTTTTTGAGGCTGCCTATGAAAAAAAGGGGGAGTTCTTTGAACAGTTCTTAGCGGATAACTTAGATGGCTATATCATTGAAAAGCTCATCGACAGCATAGTCTACCCTATACTCGAGGTCGGCATCAAAAAAAGGAATTTTTCCCGCTCGGATTTCGATTTCCGCAACTTGGACAATTATGTGGCTATCCAACGGCACGCCTATACCTTTGATCCATGTAGCTTGAGCTCAAAACATCGATCGTTTTCCCGGCTCTTAACCGACTTAAAGAAGGAGGAGAGCTCCGTAAACTCTCAAGTAAAGCGCGATATTCAACGCAATCTTCTCGATTTCATTTTACAAGAATGAAGACTTTGTTCCTTCAAACAAGTAAGATCACTATTGGAATTGAGTGTATAAGGACCTTTCTATTTTCTTTTTTCGGTATGCTGCTCCGCGAGCAAGGAGTGCCGCGCACGAGCGGAGCGAAAACAAAGCAGTGGGAATTCTTCGTTGGGGGAAAATCCTTTGATTGCGTATTGAATATAGATCAATGTCTTTCTTGTTCCACTAGCTAGGACCAAATTCTCACATGTCCATTTCGTTATTACAACCTTCTTTTTTGATGTCAAAGACCAGAAGCTATTCGCAAATTCTTATTGGATCTCGGTTGTTCTTAACAGCGATGGCTATTCATTTAAGTCTTCGGGTAGCACCACTAGATCTTCAACAAGGTGGAAATTCTCGTATTCCGTATGTACATGTTCCTGCGGCTCGGATGAGTATTCTTGTTTATATCGCTACGGCTATAAACACTTTCTTGTTCCTATTAACAAAACACCCCCTTTTTCTTCGCTCTTCCGGAACCGGTACAGAAATGGGTGCTTTTTTTACGTTGTTTACCTTAGTTACTGGAGGGTTTCGGGGAAGACCTATGTGGGGCACCTTTTGGGTGTGGGATGCTCGTTTAACCTCTGTATTCATCTCGTTCTTTATTTACCTGGGTGCACTGCGTTTTCAAAAGCTTTCTGTCGAACCGGCTTCTATTTCAATCTGTGCTGGACCGATCGATATACCAATAATAAAGTCTTCAGTCAACTGGTGGAATACATCGCATCAACCTGGGAGCATTAGCCGATCTGGTACATCAATACATGTTCCTATGCCCATTCCAATCTTGTCTAACTTTGCTAACTCCCCCCTCTCAACCCGTATCTTCTTTGTTCTGGAAACACGTCTTCCTATTCCATCTTTTCTCGAATCTCCTTTAACGGAAGAAATAGAAGCTCGAGAATCCATACCAAAACCTAGTTCACTCGCTGACTCTCTTTGCATCCATGGCTGAATGGTTAAAGCGATGGATAATAGAGTGGGTTCGATTCCTGCTGGATGCACTTTGAACGTTCAGTTCAATCGCTGCTCACTTATACATATAGCTCGCCTGGGGCACTTCACTCGCTCAACACTCGTTCAAAACATCCACTCCTTCTTCACGGACTGAAAATCCCGCTTAGAGATCGAAACTATAGTCAGAGTAGGCCATCCATCATCTCCGTCGAGGCCTCGTTTTACCTTCCAATTACGATCCGTCGGATTGAAACCTCCATTAGATTCGGAAACTAAGGACGAGATTACCATCGCATCGGCTTGTATGTCCCGAATGTTCTCGGGTCGCCTCATATTTTCCTTAATCTAATTAATCAGCACCGGGTGGTGATGGAGATTTATTGCGGCCTTCTCCTGTTCATCAACTCGAACCTCATTCTTCTGCAGTTGATGTTACGATCAGCCGTGCTCTTCAGGCCATCTGCCGATTGTCAGCCTGTTCAGCTGACCTAAGAGGATTCCAATCACCCGGCGCAGCATGTTTATTCTCGGCGGCGATTACAGTCTCTTTCCCCAGGTAAGACTACTCCAGAAGATCAGCAGCCCAGTTGCTTCCCTTCCAGTCGCTTCCTCAGATTCAAGATCCCTCTCTCAGGTTCGTCGACCCTCGTGAGTTTCTTATATTGTTTAAGTCTTTTTGTCTTATCTTATGTCCCCAAAACATCGAGCTTACCTCATGTCAGTTCAATCTTCTCATGAACCTGAATCATTTGCTGAAGCCTTCAATCATTCTTGCTGGAGAAATGCTATGCAGGAAGATGCCCAGGAAAAAAAGAATAAGACGTCAGTCTCATTGCCTGCAGGGAAACAAGCCATTGGCTGCAAGTGGATTTACCAAGATCAAGCATAAAGCAGATGGCTCGATAGAGAGATACAAAGCTAGATTATTAGAACAAGGATTCCTTCAAGAATATCACGTCGAACCCCTTTAAAGATAGGGAAAACATTTTCCCCAGGTTGAAAAAATTACCACCATTCGTGGCATTCTTTCTTTGGCTGCAATCAAGAAGTGGCCCTTATTTCAACTTGACGTGAAGAATGCCTTTCAACAACATAAGGAGGGGGGATTCGCAAGAATAAGTTTCTATTCAGCCTCCTCCAACTACAGGCTTCTCTTCTCTGGTATGCAAGCTCAAGAAAGCGATTTACGTTATGGCCTCCGACAACTAAAGAAGGCACCAAGAGCTGACGAAGGGTGCCTTCTTTCAGAAATTTAGCTCGTTTTGCTTTATTTTTGATAAAGGGTTCCACTGTAGCCGTGCGGATTTTTCCATGTTTGTTCGTCGACGTCATGGTCGTTGCCTCATTCTTTATATGTTGACGACAACATTCTCACCGGAAATGACTCGCTTTTTTTTATCCATATGGATGAAGAGCTATTTGTGCATCTTACATCTGCATACCCAAAAGGGGGCGCTCTATGGTATTCAAGGGTTTTTTATGCCTTTGAGTCATCAGAAGAGCGTACTGGTTCCGCCTTACTCAATAGGGGCTTGGTAAAAAATGTATATTGTACCCTACCTTTACCTTACCAAAGATTGAAAAAGGAAGCGCAGAAAAGACCTCCGGGTTATCAGACTTCCCGAATGGTCTTCGGGTTAGATAGTATGTAGAGATAGAAACCGGAATGGACGATAGGGGAGCTATTTGGCTGAAAACTAAAAGGGTAAATTAGTCTCTCATATAAGCCATTACTGAGTTAATTCGGGGGGGAAAGGGGTTAGTAAGCTTCTCGACCCCGGTAAGAGTTGAGTTCGTTGATCCCAGGCCAGGTCGTTGCACGGTAGGCGGCTTGGAGTAAAGGCAGTCAGGGTTGACGTCGTCGTTAAGGCTCAGAGTTGGAGTGATCTCCGGGTCAATGAAAGAGGTGAGACCGAATTGGAAAGGTTTGAAGAGCTAAGCTTTCATACTTGACCTTCCCCACGTTATGTATTCTATGATTCGAATCTCTCAATTACAAGATGAGGAAACAAAAGCTGAAATCAGAGGCTTATTTTCCGAACAAAGAAACATTATTCTATAACTGGGCCTGGGCATGCTTTCGCGATTGCTTTGTTTGGTTCTTAAATGGTGGGTCGATCAGTCTACTCGCCCCTTCGACCGGACCGAGAAAGGGCGTACAAGACTTTATTCAAGGAGATCGGGAAAGATCAATGCGAGAGCTAAAATCCATTGGTACAACATAAGAGATCCCTCCTTTGTTTGTGGGGGGGCCTGGATATTCGGAAACCCGTCTCATGCAATGCAATAAGGCGGTAATCCTGAATAACTTGCGGCGTTCGAATGACTTTTTCCCGCTAGGTTCAATCTAATCAATCAATCTTCAGGCAGGCAGGGTTTTTGACCTAACGGAGTACTGTCTCCATAGCTTGTAGTCAAGCAAGTTAGGCCTAAGGAACGGAATAACCAAGCAGGGAAAGATCAGCCTGATCTGAGATTGCACTAAAAAGGAAGAATCATTGATTGCCAATCCCCATAAGAAAGAAGAAAGCGCCTCTTGAAAAGCCGTGATTCCGATTCCGTTCCCTCAAGCCTTTTGTAAGACTTTGCTTCTTTCCTTTGCAACGCCATAAGCAGTATTCCCCCTATGAATCCCCGGATCTGCGAAGCCTTTCGAGGATTACCCTTTCTTTCGGAATCTATCTTTGGCTAAGGTAGTCAGAAGCCTTGGCAGCCATTGGTGCAGCCAACTTGGGACCTTCTTCCTTGGAGGCCCCTGTTACCTCCTTTCTATCCTCAGCCCATCAGCTAAGCAATTCAAATACCGCAGACCATTTCTTTGCCTTCGTGAAGAATCATCCTCTTCCGCCCCCAAGGGCTCTATAAGGCCGGGCATTAAAACAAGAGTTTCCGGGAAATCCCCTATTTGATATAGTTTTAGGACCTTATTTTGGTATATAGACACTTGTTATTGACTCTCAGGTGAGGGAAAGGAAGTTTCTATATTCCCAACCTCTCTTAAGGAAATTGGGGGGAAAGGGGGACTAACCGACGACTAGCACTTTAACTTGAAACAATCTAGCTAGTTCCAACAAAAAGGATTCTTCCATTGGATATCTTTCATAGGAATCCTGAGGAAAAATGCATTATTTACTTGGGACTTTCCTGAAAGCAGGAATCTATACCATAAGCTGCTATCGAACCGAAAATCAAACCCTGACGTGCCTTTCCTTCCCGACTGTGCGTTCTACTTAGCTTTCGACTTTCCGTTGTCAAGCCAGCCCTTCTCAGGCCTTCTCTTATCAGGCCTTACTGTCAATAGTGCTAATTCGGTTCTGTTTGGCTTTAGTAGATGCATGCTGCTACTAATTGATGATAACGACGGAGAGAGAGTCGACACTACTTCTTTTCTATCTCCCCCAATACGTTCTAGCCTGACTTTCTACTTTGCCTTACCGTCACCGACCTTTCCTTGCTTTGCTTCAAAACAGGGTCGAATACATCCCTTTGTGGTGGATCGACGAGCCTAGCCAGGAGTGTGGTTGGTGTCACCTCCCGTGCGCTAGCTGTGCCTTTGCCGGATGTTTATTCGCCCACTCCTTCACAGAGCGATGACTAAGAGCGGGGAATTCTGTTAGTAGAGCCTGAAAGTAGCGCTTGGTTCGATTCTTACCACGGACGGAGATACATTTCATCCATATCGCCGACCTCACATGGACGGAGATGCTTATCATATCACGGCTTCCAAAGATGCGGAGACAGGGGGCTACTACTGCGATCTACTGATCACGACTCTAGTTCACTAGCGAAATTCCCCTTATTCCGTGGCATCAGAACTTCCATTCTAGGCTTTCCGCCTAACCTAACACGGGTTTACTAGTTTAATTAGGCTCATTCCTAGGTAAAAAAAAAAAAAGGCCAGTCTGCAGTTTTTTTTTGGAAACCGCCAGCCGCTTCCATTTTTTCTCTCTTCAACGATCGATCCCAACCGGAGCTTTCAAGCACAACTACAACTACTCCGATCTCCGGAGAGAATAATAGGTCTACGCGATGCTTCGAGGGCAAGCGGTCGAATCCGGACGTTTTGAATGAAAGAAGCTTTGCTTCAATCTTATATGCGTGATCTTCGCTTCGTGCTGCTGATGTGTCTTTTGCTTGGGATGAGTGCGTGGTGGGCCTTGCTTCCGGTTATTGATTTCTCGTCTACTTAGGTCTTGTTTAATCGCCTGAAAGAAAGAGAGTGAGCGCCCCTCTCGGGTGAGGAGGAATCCGCCTGGAGCGAGCCAGGTATGGGATCTTTCCTGCGGAGGGCATGAGGGAGTGAGACTGAAAACCTCATGCTGGCCGTCTTATCCGCCCTAGATTAGATGATTGGTAAATGAAAAACAGGAACTTGGGTACACTTCTTTTTTAGCATGCGTAGGAAAAGTTTGAGCTCCGCCTTCCTACCCGCCATTTCATGGTTGTTTCAGAGGGGATGATGAAAGAGATAAAGAAGGATCTTGATTCCCAAGCGCTTAGTTGGCCTCATGGATGATCGGAATGAGGGGGTTCTACTTCTTGTTGGCAAGCCACTCGACCTTAGTATCGCATAGTAGTTCCAGTCTCCAATAAGCATGGGTCTCCTCACTTATCCCTCTCCCAACCGGATCTCCTTTATTATGGGTTCAAAGCCTATATGCTCGCTCTTGCCTATGCTCTCGATGACCTGTCCATACGCTCGTACTTTTTTTACTGATCGAGTCACGCTTCGGCCTTGACTTCCTCCCTTTTGCCAGTTTCACTAACGGAGATTGACAAATTACACTTTGACTACGGGGAAAGATACACCTTCAACAGAGAAAAGACTACTCATATCCAGGAAAAGTCGAGATAAGCCTAACGGAACCAGAGTCGATGAACCTCGAACTACTACTACTAACAAAGAAAGAGAGACTAATTACCTTACAACTCTGCCTATTCCGAAATCCATTACCTGCCTAAGATGCCAAGTCGGGGGAGAATCTTAAAGGCACATAGTCGACTTACCTTCGAACGAATAGGACCAAAAAAGAATACGTCCCTCATCGAGTGATCGGACATTGATCGATTCAGGACTGAGCCCCTCAGGCCTTACCGATTAGGCAGGAAAACGACCTTTCTGGCTATCTTCGTCCTGGGGGGGCTTAGGATTCAGTACTTATCGCTTAGGAAAAAGACCCTTCTGGCTTAGCTGCTCATCCTGTAGGCACTTAGCTCGAGACTTCGGGTCTCGTACAGTGGCTTACAAAGCAGCTTACTAGCGCTTTCAAGTGGCTTAGGCTTGCTAAAGGATGGCCATAAGCTGGCTTTTTTGGAGCTTAGCCTAGGATAGTACCAGAAAGGGTCCGCCCCCTCCCCAAACCTCTACCCGATCGGTCCTTCGTTACGCTCTCATTTCCTAACTTTGACTCCTGTGTGTGGTTACCTCGCTCGAGACCTGCTCGATTGATTAAGTCGGACTTGCTCGATTCAAGGGATGAGTTCGTCCAGTGCTCGCTGTACTCGAGTCCATCGCTCGTCCTTGCCAACATCGAGCAAGTACGCCTGAATCGAGAAGTCAAGCACGAGCTGAAGCCCCTATCACGTAAGGCTCCCTCGAGCTTGTACGAAGGAAGGACTTATTTAGAACTCATTCGATTCGAGCCCCTGACATCCGGTTACGGTACTTACCGGCTAGACAGAGACAGAGAGAGATTGAATTATTAACAGCCAAGACAGATCATAGGCCAGAAAGGTCAGTCTTTTATCTTTGCGTTGCTAGGCGTCTTAGTGTAGACTTACTTAGGACATATATGGTGAGCTCGCTACCATAGACTACGCGTTCAATTGCGGTTGGCTCGTTACGTGGACTTTGAGACTAAACACTCGCAGGCTTTCTGTCTAGATTCGGATACCGCTCGCGGGCCTTGCTTTCTTTCTTTCTCTTTTCCTCCGAAGGTCTTTTCCTGTTGTTTGAGAGAAAGCGTAGTGCGCGTCCGCTCTAAGCATCTGCATCCGCGCGCTCTCATTCGCGTTAAATACAAGTAAAGACTAGAGCGGAGCGCATAAGGCACTCAAGCGTGCTTCAAGTGAGAAAAATTTGATAAACTTATTTGCTTACGCGCACTGCTGCTTCCACCTTTCGTACATTTATACTGGTCCAGACATTCGAATAGCGAACGAAAGACCAGGAGATTGGATCTAGAAAGCACTTCACGCAGGGTTGACGCCAGTGTGGCCCTCATTCAGCTGGAAGTAGGAAATCAATCCCGGCACGACCGATGACTTAGTCTCCTTCTCCGCTTCGACTCAACCACCTAACCTCTTAGAAAAGATCCGATAGATAGCAGCTACCTAAGGCGCTTTTAAGCCCTTCACCAATCACGGTCTTTCATCTAGTAAGTCCTAGTACTATGTTCTCCAAGCTTGACTAATAGAATAGGCAGGCCTTTTAGAGAGCAGTAGAATTAAGGGTTAGCTCTGCCTTGTTGTGATAGGGGGGTGAGGGGAACTGCTCAGAAATGTTTTAGAAAAGCCGAAACCAGTGCCATCCTCAAATAACCCAATGGGCGTACGAATATCCGCTTCGAAAGGACCAAGAGAGTCTTTATCTCCGCTACTCTTCGCATCTCGAAAGAGAAATGGTAACGGGGAAGGTGCGGAGCGGCGATTGACCTAATAGGAAGACATGGGCCATTACTACTATGGTGACACCTATAGCTGTCTCGAATTCGAAAAGCTTAGAAAAGCAAGTGTTAACTTGTGTAAGGAGATATTTCAACATACTTTTTTCGATGAAAATGGGAGAACTTGAGGAAGCAAGAACTCTTAGGCAACTCGAAAAGGAGCGAATTGACTGCCATCCCCACCCAAAAATCTTTCCCTATTAGCTTCTTCCTTAGTTACTGTTTTACCTTCCCTAAGGCGGTATAACAATAAGTAAGGAGCGCCCCTAAGGTAAGGGCGGGGGGTAGGCGGAGACTGTTTCTGAGGAACGAATCTCCGTAGCTCAGTACTTCAAGCACTGCCTTTCCGTCTTTCTTTTCTTGAAGATACCTATAATAGGAGGCTGATAGTAGTATAGAGAGGATCGAAAAGCCAACGACGAAGGGAAAAGACAGAGTGGAAAAGAGGGAGTAGACGAGAGGCCCGAGAGTGGCCAATATCCCTGGTACTGAACAGCGGGATGACTACAAAATCTTCTGAAACTATTTCTTGTTCCGTTCCTGATCAACTTGTGGAAAAACAACTAAAGGCAATAAAAGAAGAGTCCCCGAGTCCCAAGCAAACCGAACTTCCTCTGATTGGTTTGTGGAAAAACTAAGGGGCCGAAGGAGCTCTTGAAGGAGCCCACCTCGAATACGCTACTTCTAAAGCTCTCCTTGCTCCATCTCCTTCTTTTCGAAAATCGATGTGGGGGTGATAGTCCGAGTTAAGCATATAGCTAGTCTTCCTTCTGAGCTAAAGGAATGCTTACCGAAGGGCATATCCATCCTATATTATAAGTACTAGGGAATTGATTTGATAAGATCAGCTGGCCGTTCATCAGCGATAAGGGAAAGTTAATAGAGCTTGTCCGGCACAGCACATGCGACGTCCTTCCCCACTGAATCCGTTCGTTCGGAAAAAGAACTCTTTTTTTTTCCCACGGCTGAAACAAAACGCCCCCTACTTGCTCATTCGCTCATGGCTCGCCCCTGTAGCTGTTGGGCTTATGCACTCAGGTGCGCTAAAATACGTCATGGTTTTTTGGTTTTCTGGGTAGTCACCGGAGCCATAATAAAATCAGACCTGTGAGACCTCCCAGGATCCAGCTTGGAAAAGCTATTGGATTATCTGTCAATATGGGTGGCCGATAAAACAACCCTCGAAGAAGACACGATGTCAAAACACACATTTCCATAGAATGACGTACTTTACTTATAAAATATAAAAAGAATAATTAGAAATCGTCGATGAAAATGACGGAAGTTTCGACAACCGGCCCATCGAAGAGCTCCTGGACTTGCGCATCAGGCTTTAAAGCAAGCTACCGTGTGGTACCAGTAGAGCTGCTCGAGCCACATCTTAACCCAATTGACGGTACGCTCAAGGATTTCCACTTCCCGGTGAGATCCTCAGGTTTTTCCTTTGGCTTTCACTCTCGTCGGACGTAGTCAGTCCACTATCAGACCCTTCGACGTGACGGATTGAGGTTGCTTGCAAGGCCCCGCCCCAACCAAAAGTCTAATGGGAGTGGAAGTGGAGAAGAACGGCCAGGTTTTCCCAAGACCACAAACAAGCGTTCGAGAACGCCGATGCGGAAGCGAACTAAGAGTCCGATAACCAGCTCCACCTAAACGAGCAAGTACACTTTCTTAATTGAGTACTTGTCACGAAGGAGAGCTAATCCCAGAGTCCATCTGGACATTCTCTATGCTCGAACTGATACTGGAGATAAATCTAAAGTACCCCCTCGCTCGCACAAAGAATCTCTTAGCGAACTCAAAGACCCCTGTGTTAGAGATCAAGGACTTTTGGTGAGAAATAGCACGTCCCAAATACGCTAACACACTCGCATACTCAGAAGCAACCCGCGATAACAATGTCATCACCTAATACAGGCCTGAAACCGGCGACCGGGATAAAGCCGCTCCGCTGCCAACCACACTACCATATGATGTGATAGTGTGAACAAAGGCCAAAACAAGAAGAGGGGGATCCGAGAGGTTGCCCAGTTACAAAGCAGACAGCTGCCGGCTTGGGTAGCACTGATAAAGTTTTATACCCCCATGATGTAGTCTGGACACGGAACTTGCCAAGGTAGGTCCAAAGAAATTGACATGATTGCCATTAACAACGTTAACGGCCACCGATCCGTAGCGTTCATCATAGCAATAATAAACATCACTGAACCTTTTAACCGGGACAAAGGTCCCTCTCTCTTGATTAAACCATCGGTCGGTAAACGACGGAGAATTTCAATCATGGTACGGGCCCTCTGATTTCAAAAAAATGGCCTATGTCAAAGATCCTTCTCTTCCCCCCACCCTCTTCCAATCCTACTGAAATGAATAGTCAATTCCGGAAGGGAAGCTGGTAAATACCTTCCCACGCACCTTTCGAACCAATCAAAGTCACGCCCAGAAAGTCTTCATAGGATCATAGGCGTATCCCCAAGCATGCCTGCTTTCAGACGCTCGTGCTTCTTTCGAGGCCACTAAAAGGTACTTTAAATCAAACTGAAAGGAAATAGCTCCTAAAGACTGAGTCCCTTCAACTTAATTAGCGATAGAACGAGTACAGCAAAGAGGGAAGGTTTCGGAAAATAGAGGGACTCTTCCCGTATTGCAAGCAACCTTAAGAAAGCGTTCAGTCCCCCATGCTTCAAAAGTAAATTCTCAACTACCGTTTACCTTTTTTTTAGTATGAGCTCTCTCAATGAAAGCGTTTCGGCGGGGCTAAGTTGGTTAGAGTTCTGTTCGCCAGAAGTAGCGTCCCGGTGGAATAAGTCGAAGTTGCGGGATCCTGGGTACAACGAGACCGAAACTACGGAAGGAAATGGGAGCCCCACATCTGATGTGAAGTGAAGGAGAGCTCGCGGCGATTCCATTCTGTGGGCGCCAGAATCACCGATCTCTTCGCATTTCACCGCTCCACCGGAAATTCCCTCTGCCCCTCCCGTACTCCAGCTTGGCAGTTTCCACCGCCTGTCCAGGGTTGAGCCCTGGGATTTGACGGCGGACTTAAAAAGCCACCTACAGATTGATTCTTAAAAGAAGAAATAGAAGTAACGGCGAGAGTGGGTCCCGTGACTTCCCGGCCAGAGGAGAGGTTTCAGTCAACTGCTGCCCCTCTTCCGGCTTTGAAGCAAGTGACGGGGTCGGTTTCGGAAAAGCAGCCGAGACTCTGTGCCTAGTTAGGTTAGAATCGTTGAGCGAGTCACCACTTAGGACTGTGAGGTGAGCAGTTCTAATATGAATGCTTCTGGAATCACTTTCGAATCTGATCCCGTTGGTTGGACGGACTAGGCCCTCCAATTCATGAAAGAGGTGAAGGAGGATAGGCTCTGAAGCCCGGTCTCAGGCAAGAAAGAGAAAGCAAAGAAAGACAATCACGACTGTCTGGTCTGTCCGTTCCTCAAAGCAAGGAGCGGAACCCTACCTATGATGACTCACTTTAGGTTTAACCTGATCTGAGATCTCTCCCGTCTTCAAAAACCAAGCAATGATTAAACTCTCACCTTCGATTGATAGATGAAGAGCCCCGCCAAACCAATGAAAGTTGAGAAATCTTTTTCATCTTGAAATGAAGCTAAGAGCGCATCTGGTCTTCACGAAAAAAGCGACGGGTTACGGGCTCATCTCATATGTCCGATTCAGGCATCTCTCTTATTGACGCAATTGGAAGATCAGGATTTTTTTCTCAAGCGGGATCAGATCCGGCTTTAGCGAGAACAGCTGTAATTGAATCGGGAACGGACCCGATTCATGAACAGGGGAAGCATAAACTATAGATTTTCCAATCCCTTGACTTTCTCTTCTCTTGGTGGTGAATGAGTTAACCCGCTAGACTAGAGGGAATCGGCCAGCCGCGCCCTTCCATTAGCAGTGAGCTTTAGTCGACCAGAGGAAACTGGGGCATAGGTGAAGGAACGAGAGCCACTCCACTATCTCCTCGGGCATCTTCCAGCGCTGGCCCTGTTTCGGCTTATAGCGGAGCAGCAGACAGGTGAGAAAGAGGAGGATCGAAAGAAAGCAAGAACGAAAATCTGTGATATACGAGATGGTAATGGAGTTGTCCCAACCTGTCTTTGATTCCAGGATCGATAGCAGCTCGACTTCCGGCATTGATGAGCTAGAGGAGCAAGCAGAACGGGAAACCAGGGACAGAGGCAATGAGTTCCACTGCCATCCATTACTTCAGTTAAGTGCACGCCTTCCGGTAAAGGAAGTCCGGGCCATCAAGTAATCAAGCAGCAAGTTCAGTCTTTTCAGGGCGAGCTGACCGCAGAAACCGTAGACTTCCATGATGAACCCACCTTAGCCACCTCCGATCAGACAGAAAGATGCGATCGTTAGAGATTCGACGATTCCCGGTTGGACCTATTCAAGCGATTGAACGAGATACTCGACAACTAGAAAGACGCACTTGAATACTGAATGCTATGAGGAGAAAGAATGACTATCACCAACCATAAAGACGATAAAAGAAGGCACTCCCGTTCCCCCGAAATCATCTTCTGTGCGTGGTTATCCAATCATGATGTGGTAGGCTTAGTAGGGCTCGAACCTACAATCTAACCGTTATGAGCGGTACGTTTCAACCAATTAAACTATAAGCCCCTACAGATCTCTACATGCAATTCGCTCACTTCGGGAAGAGCGGACGGAAGGCGACGGGGAGGCCTTTGCTCTATCTGCTTCTTCCTCTTCTCAGGAATGAAGAATTAGATAAAAAAAAATGGATTCTATTCTAATTATAGGATTCTATTATTATAGATTATATTATATATTATATATATAATATTCTATATCTATTATTAGAATGAATAATATAATTAAGCAAGCGGCCCTTTTGCGACTCAAACTGCCGGTACGCTTTCCGGCTCGCAACGACTCAAACGGGCGGAGGCTCTCTATTTGCTTGCACTGCCGGCTGTTCGCCTTTAGTTAGAAGTAGAAGTCGCTCTTTGCCCCACACTTCTAAAAAAGTATGGATTAATTCAGTAAGAAAAAAAAAACTTGGTTACGGGAACCGAAGGTTAGGCCGACTACTTACTTTCTCCTTACCCTTAACAGGATTGTCTCCTACCGATCGAGGAAAGGCTTAGAATCCATGCTTTGACCGGTAATGTCCAATCTAAGAACGTCTTGTGCCTTTTCCTGGGCCCCCTTCATTCTGACTTAGCTAATTCAATTCTTTCTATTTCTAATGGGCTTATACTTTTTTCTATATCCCCCGAGAAAAGAAAGTCCTGCTATATCTAATGTATTTTTTCCAGGACCGCTTGCTTCTGATCGCGCTTTAGAGTCTGTGCCGGTTGATGATCCTCAGTCGCAAGGTCAAAGAGGGTCTGATTTCTAGCATCTATGAAATCACTAAGTCTGGTAGGCTTCTGCACATGAAAGGCGTAATGGTTCATTCAAGATATTTTCTGTCAGCTGCTGAAAAGAGGCTACAGAGGCCGGTCTGACGGTACCTGAACCAAACGACCGCAGGACCATGTAAAGATGGAACAAGTCTGGCCAACAAGCATAGGACTCAAGTGTAAGCGAGCGCTGTGTTCTCGGGTGTGCTGAACTTGGATGAAGGTCGACCAGACCGCCTTTCCCTGAAAGGTTAAAAAAGAGCGCTTATAAGACAGATGCCATAGGAAAGACATTCTGGCTTTTTGACTTGACTGACTTCTATTCCCTAGCCTTAACGCTGCCTTAGCTGCCACAAGACGTTCAAGCACTGCGAGTCGTGCTTCTAGCGAGGAAGCACTCCTCTATAAATTGCACCCACATAACATAGGGAGTCTTACTCGCCGATCGAATTATCTGAGAAGACCAATCGTCGAAGCTATTTCCCACAGGAAAGGAAGTTCTCGACTGAAACATGTGTGAACCGTAAACCGATCCCTCTTGATAGACCTACTTACGTCACTCGAGCTTATCTCTGTTTCCGGTTGAGCAAGACAATTCCTTGAAAAGGCGCATATCTCCTTTCATTTTTGATAACTCCAGCACCTGGGATTACCGGGTATACTAAAGCACCAGGTTAGAGGGAATTATAGAACAGAACGCGGGGTTGGCTGGTTTGCTTATGCTATCCCGCTTCCTCTAGCTGGTTTAGAACCTTCCCATACTGATAATGAAATAGATCTAGCTCTAGTACCAGGTCTACCCCCTACTCTAGAACCTACAGCGCTGGTGGGATTACTAACTACGCATACATACCGTCACTTTAGCTCTAGAACTCGAAAGAGGGGCTTACTTGTTGGCAGGTTGGCTTCTTCTATCCTCACCTTGCTTCCTTTAGGCGTGTGCAATCAGTCTTGCTTGCTTTACCCTATTGCTATTGCTAGCATTAGCACTACCTCGACGTCCCACAGCTGATTCTCAAGCAGCAGATTCTGGGCATGGAGATCCAATTTCTGATTCACCTGTTCCAAGGAAGAGATAGAATATCTAATTCAATTAGCAGATCAGATGTAGCATTAGTTCTTTAATACTTTATTTAAGGATTAAAGGTGCGAATGCGGGAAGGTGCCTAGCCTTTACATATGAATCTGACTCTACCTTATTCAATTCAAGTAGGCTGTTTTCGGGATAGTGCTAACCTTCCTAGAATATAAGTCTTTCGATATAATAATCTAATCAGGCTAGAATCTTCTTCCTTTCTATCCCTTGATGTGAAGAAAGGGGAAGGGATCGTCATGCAAGAACTAGAAGAGGCTCCTCTTAGAGGTGGTCCTTCCTTCTATTGATCGGTTGAGTCGACGAGAGCTTTCCGAGAGATTCTCATAGATCGGATGATCCCACGACCTATTCTCAGTTAGGGAATCTTCCTGCGACTAAGCTATTTGTCTGGCCAGTCGCTTCTCTGTGGGCTCTTGGGAAAGAGTCTCATCTGGGAATTAGTAAAAAACAGTACCAAAGAGGGCGGCAAGAACTCCTTTTTCCATGAGCTTTGGCTACTTACTTTAGGTCATTAGTGTCTCGTCAACTGGATGGGATATTCATTCTTAGGGCCTTGAAGTGGAAGAAGCCCCGGCTGACTAAGCCAATGAAGAGAGAATCAGGCAACGTACTGAAATGGGATGTGAAAGGTGAAAGCCTTACCCTCCACACTCTTTTAGAAAGCTAGCGCCATCTATCTGTCAGCAAAGCCCCCCTTTTTTTAATAGTAATATAAAATCAGACATGAAGGGGAATCCAGTCTTAAAAGCTCATCTGACCCTTCTTCCCCAGTTCCTAGAAATGCCATCAAACCCGCTTTCCCACTCCCTGAAGCCGAAAACTCGATTTTCATACTGGGCTACTAAGTTAAGTATTAAACTGCCCGAACCCGCCCTATTGAAAGTTCTATCATCAGTTCATTTCTATCCCCGCCCCGAGGAAAGCCCCACCTAATAGCTAGGGTTTCGGTTTCGTTAGCGTCAGGCGAAAGAAGGTAGCACTTGAGTTGCCTCCGATACCATAGGGAAGCGGCCATAAAGTCTTGGAGGCATGGGACAAAGTCTACTGTATCTACTGTTCCAGTCACTCGCTTCAGTAAGTTCCGCCTCGATCATAGCTCTCTGCTCCGAGCTATGCACCATCCGCACTTCCCGTTCAAGTATCTCGGACCGCCGTGAAGGTATCTGAGGAATGCTGCACAATCAGACTCATCTCTCTTATCTACAGCATCCGCGGCAGACGATGTTTCACTTATAATCTGAGACAAATTCAATAGTTCCGGCTGAGAAGACCACCAAAGGGAATATCCAAGGTACACGCAGGGCAAGAGTCTATTTACCATATCGGACAACGGATATCTTTTTTAACCTTCAGGCTCGGACCAAATGGTTCCAGTATAATTCTGTGAGAACATGGCAAAAACCTCAAAAGGAATGGCTTAACTGGGCAGAGCGTATAGAGAGTGATGACAAGATTGTCGAGATTTTAAAGAATGTTGGCATCTACGAATGCATTCCATTTTCCAAGCAAAATATCCCCGCTCGATGATCGCTGTAGCCCTTTGCTTCTTGAGCACATCTACCCTTTGACTTCGGCTTTGGGTTTATTCCATTCCTTCGGTCATGGACGTGTCCTTGTTAACTAGCTTGCCATTCTACGGACTGGATGTGACTGTGGATATGTTGACTACTTGGAGTGATGTGAAATTTAATGCAGATAATACACATATCTCTTTCGGCTCCTGCGCTCGTAGCGAGATGGGGAAAGGTGAGATAAGAGGTCAGGAGCATTGTGCCTTTCTTCTTCACTTTCTTAGTCATCATCTTCTTTGTAATCCAAAAAGTATGATGTCTAAGGAATATGGCCATATTGCCATAGCTTTGGCCTCAGGCCGTCTCCCACCTTTTGTCCTTTATCACCTTTACAGAAGTGACAAAAAACCTTTCAAATCTTTCTTCTCCAACTCCTCTTAGTCCGCCTACTACTATTATCCCTTCTCTTCGACCATCGACCCTGCTCCTCTGGCATTAAAGCCAGGAAAGGAATCAGTGCCAAAAGCGGCTACGACTACGAGAGCAGTCAGCCTTATAACTTCCGGTTACGTTCTTCTTGTCTTTTGCAGCGGTTAGGAATTCAATAGCAGTTGATTCAATTGCTAGTCTGACAACGGCTTATTCTTGAACAAGAACCATGGCATTCTCTGCCTACTCTATGTCATTTGCTTGCCTTAGTAAGCCTTCAGCTCTTCGAATACAAAAGGGATTCGATTTAGTCAGTTACTTCCCTGCCTTTCTCGACGCCTCTGGCTCCCTTGCTTCTAGACCTCAAAACAGCTTATTCGATCACAGTTGATTCCGTGCCTGAATGTGAAGTCTGTCCCGTGATCCGATTAGTGGCATGCCCTTTCTCCTAGTGCCGTCACTTCCTAGCGGACATCTGTCCATTCAATCGGAATGGATATTTCTAGAGGTATACGTGATTTAGCGGTATCCCACTTCTCTTCCTGAAAGTAGATACAAAAAGGAACGCTCTTTCTTACTTATTGATTGTACGGCATTCCATGCAATTTCAACTTCGTTTCTATTCTGTCGAGAGGGAAAGCCAGCGAATCAACATTATTGGACACAAAGAAAATTCACTCTTTCTTCTAATCAACAGAAAGGGAATGTTGAATTGGGACAGGAAACTCTCATAAGCCAGCCAACAAGCCTAACCGTCTCTATGTCATCGGGGTCAGATACCCTGTAGCCCCTCCTCCCCTGCTGCAGCTATTGAATCCGGAATAATGCAATCAATCCTTACTTCTTATTTTATACCAACATAAGCATAAGACAGCAAAGAAGATATGATATCCCCGAATCGAAAGCCAGTTCCAGCTACTCCTACTGCTATTGATTAAAGATCGACAATCTATTCGCCAAGGGAGAGCCTTCTTTTCTTTATATTTTATATACTGATATATGAATTTTAGAATAAATAAAGAGAGGGACTCTCAACAACGAAAACTGACTCGACAGCGACACTTGACTCCTCCACAAAAGAAATTGCCTCGGGGAAGAACGAGAAACTGGCCTCTTTGGTGGCATTGGCATAGAAAAACTACCTCCTTTTCTCTCTTTTTCTTAAGCTTAACCCCTGACTGAGCTCTTAGCTTTCAGGGCATTGCCCGCTGACTAAGACGCCTACTGCCTAAGAGGCTACACTGTCTAGCTTACTTACTACCATGCGGCGCTTACTATCAACAGAACCCGGCCGCGCCATCCCTTCGGGTCGGGCTACCCGCTCTTCCTTTGCCGACACACCCCCTCTTACTCCTTTTCAGGAAGAAGGGACGAACTCCTCCGCTTTTCCCTGAGAAATGACTGACTAAGCTAAGATAAGAATCCGGGGGGCGACGGGCTACATAATTCCCTTACAGAGTTTTGGGACTGAAAATGAAAAGAAAAAGCTCGTTCTCCAACGGGTTGGAAGCGCCTATTGGCTAGGAAAGGAGCTACCTTAAATTAAAGGCAAGAAAGACTTTTTTTGGGGGGTCCTTGCTTACTAACATAGAAGAAGCAGGAACAGATTCAGCATCTAAGGACTGAGATGAATCAGAATCTTAACAAGAAAGTTTCTTTCCTTACTTTGATCGCGTTTTTCCGACCAGGTCAACACATTGGGGGCGCCCCTTTTTTGTTATTTTTAAGAAGGAGACAGAATCACGATCAACCGGCTTCTTGACATTGGCATAGACTCGCTAAGGCTTGGCTTCCTAACTCAATAATAAGCAGGCTTGCAGACCTTGGTCTATGACCGATATAGGCGAGTTTATGCCACTTTGAATCCACCGAATGGGATCTTTTTCTTGCGCCCCCGTGTCTGAGGGACCTTGTCTCCTGTGCCTGATATACCCGTATTGGAACAAAGGACTTCGCCCCTGTCTTAGCTGCTTTACTTAGCGGCTTTAGGACCATTTCGGGCCTATGGCACGGCACCGCCTCTTCGGACCTAGCTCTTAGCTCGGTTAGAACATTGCGAACTTCCCCGCCTAGCAAGGTTGGGGCGAGCCTCCCTCCACAGTAATGATCTTCCGACCCATACATAAATAGGTCGCATCTTTGGGCACTTACTCTTGCAGCATCAACCGCTCAAGAACCATACTAAGACCCTTTATTGATATTGATCGAGGAAGTCCCTTGGGACATAAGAAAAAAGTAGATAGCCCTTCCACAGACGAAAGAGCTCAAGGCTTCTTAGCGGTCTAGCTTCGCTACCTGCATTCCTGAGTGAGGAAAGACCCGTGCTGGGTTAGGCATACTCCTTGGTTGTTGACCTTGGGTTTGGCCGAAGACCTATTACTGGAATAGGGACTACTCGGACAAGACTATTAAGACCTTGCACCTTCCAGAGAGATGAGAGGTCTCAACGAGCCTTTATAGGCTTGGTTTGGTACCTTTATGGGTCCCCCCCCCTATAGTATAGAGTATAGGCTCGTTTTCTTTCATATATAGATAGGTTCGTTTAACGCTTAGCATGACTGTACTTGGCTATACAAAATACAAAGAAGGCTTCTTCCCTTAGAACAAGTGAAGCTCGCTTATTTCACTCTCTTCAACAGAAAAGGACATAGGAAAATCCTTGATCGTAGATCGATAGAAGGGAATTTGAATTACTTGAAAATCTTTTGCTTTTCTTTCCTTAAGGGCTAAGGTAAGGGCATCAATCGAAAGATTTGAGCTAGTTCATCCAACCTCACTTACTTAATGAGTCTTGAATTTGAAGGGAAGCATCACTGGTCATAACCTCCTTGCTAGCTCATGAAAGCCGGTTACCGAGTGTTCTAACCCGGCAAGAAGGCCTGCGCAAAAGAACGAACAACGAATGGAAGGCAGCATCCTGTGTCGAAGGCATGTTCCAGTAATTGGTGTAAAAGATATGCTTTATGGTCAAGGTTGGATCAAAGCCCTTCCTTTTTTTTTCGCTTCAATGCCTTTTGACGACAGCTCAGGAAGTAACAAAGATTGCTTTGAAATGATCAAGTCAATTCAAGGATCCTCTTGGAACGCTTTGACTCGAGTCGCTCCTTCATCACATTTAGTATGTGACTTGAAGGGTCAAGCAGATAAAGACTCGTCTACCGATCCGAGAGGGAAGGTTTCAATCTTGCAATCAATAGAGAAAGAAAAGGAAATTGACTTTCTTTGGGGGCGGTCACCCGAAGCGGTGTAACTTGATAGTCTTTTAAAGAGCGGAATTACTGCAGAAGTATAGGACGCTCACTCTCGACTCGGCATTCTTATGAAGAAAAAAGAGATTTGAGCAGACTTAGAGACGAGACTAGTGAAATTAGTTATGGGCCATATGCCCTTCATTGTTGAAGAGCTCCTTTCTTGATCTAGCATCAGATAGGGAGGCAGCGGGAGGGAATACTATAACAGACGAAGTTCTCGGACACAGCAAGCTCCATCTAGATCTAGACCCACACTGCCGGTCCCGCATAAGCACCTTTCTCGAGGCCACCCTGGAATGTGTATATAATAATAAGATTTTTAGCCCCAACAGAACCTAGGAGAGGAGAATTTTCTGGGACTAGCCCGCTTTCCCTGACCTGCCTAACTGTTCTGTCTGATAAAGCAACTCGAACAAAGCAAAGTGAGAAGAGCAGAAGTCAGGCCACTCGATAGGGGAAGAAGAAGGTCGAGACTGTGATGCTGACTGATCTTCATACTGGCCTGATGCTGGAGTGGCCATGACCATATCTTTAGTCTTGGGCTGCATAGTGTTCGGGTCTCCTCAGAAATGAACTCTGAAAGAGTTGCTTCAAGATTTTGGGACCCTGTAGACCATGTGTTCCGCTTAGGGGAAGATGAGTTGACTCCACAAAGAAGAAAATTCTTGCCCCTCCCACTGCTACTTTCACTGGTTAAAACCCATAGGCAATTGGCATAGGATCTGATTACTTCGGCTACTAGCTTCACAGAAAGGAAAGATGCTTCAGAGCTTAAGCGAAGCGATCTGTCTTTCCGCGATTAAAAAACTTCTCTTTTTCCCTTTGACTTTTTTGTAAACTCCTTTCCATCAATCCGATCTCTAAACCTCACCTGAAGTGAGCTTCTTCGAACCTCGATCAACATTCCTTGGCGGCCTTATCTTGATGTTTTCCCCTTCATTCAATGAAATAACCGTACTTACCTCTTTTCGAACTTCCTTCCTGCTTTCATAGCTTCTTTTCTTCCTAGCTTCCGGGCTGACTACCTCTTTGAGGTGATCGTAGACCATCATTTCAGCTTACTACGACCGATGGGATTGGACGCGACGCACCTTCTTCTTTTATTTATATCCCGGTTGATAAAACACATCCCTTACTGCTGTACCCAATGTCGCTATCGTACTAGCCGGCGATAAGGATTCACTAACCGTTACTGATTTATTCCTTTGAGACCTTCCTGCCATGGCATGGCTATGATTCGAATCTAAAACTGAAAAGTATGGTTGGTGAGCTGAAAGCGAACTGTTGGAGTAGATTAATTCAATAACCCTACTTGCCCTTGCGCCCTTACTGTCATTCTCGGGCTATGTATCTCGCTATCGTCGATTGCCCTGAATTGCTTTCTCTCGTGTGCCTATAAGAGACTACTTTCGTTCTACTTTACTAGAGCAGTTTTAGATCTGCCGGTCGCTCTCTTGCGAGTGCTCGTCTAGCTCCCGTAAAAAGAGCTATATCCCTCTCCTTGATCTCTTCTTTTTGTTCTTAGCTGGATTTGGCCTTTTAGCCATCCCTTAGATCAAATAGAGCTTCCTATCCTACTTTTGCTACTTCTTTCCTCGGCTAATGGAATAGAATCCTTATTTTGATTAGTCCCTGCCTGGTTCATTGGTAGTCATCTTTCATCTGGAAGAATTGGTCCTCTCCTTGCTATTGTTCTTTCAAATATATATCCCATTCCTGCCTGTCTTACGGCACATGCGGTACCCGCTTTTGTTCTTGATGTGGCTCTTTCGGAAGTTGCGGAAGATAGTATAGATGCTCCTCTTCTTTCTGCGGCAGTTGTGGATGCGCTTTACTTACTATCCTGGTGCAGCTGTCTTGTTCAAGCTATGGATCAACTATAGAGAAGGAGTGTGAAAGCTAGTTCTTGAAAGCAGTGCGAGTTAGGCGCAAATCGAATCCCTGAGATTGGAATGAGATATCGAGAAATTCATTCAACTTCAAATCAATATTTTCTTTGTGTTCAGTACTGGTGGGGACATAGGGTATTGAAGTATGAAAGTCTGGGTCTCCCGCCCGTGTTAGCTTTAGCTCTTCTTCTTCTGTGAAGGGTCATCCGTAGCTTCTTTGCTTTGAGCGAATCCCCTGTAACGAATTCTTTGGCCGCTGCCCTTATCTTATAGGCGACAATGGACTCGTTCTCGCGTCAAAGGTCTCTTTCGATCGAGACAACTTCTCATCTTCAAAATCAAGGACCGGAAGTCTCAAGTCAACATTCAAATGTTCGTATCCGATTTGTCCATCCCCGATCTCAGAAGGAAAAAGTCTTATTCCCCCAAACCCGCCTCCTCCCGAACTGCTAGTAACTGCTTCCCCCGCTCCTCGAAAACAAGATTGACTGACGAAGCAAGGAGCCTACTCACCGAAAGAAAAGAAACTTCATAACGCGTAAATAGTAAAGCTAAAGCCTTAGCCCAAGAATCACCAAAATCAATCACAGGGCGAGAGGTAAGGCAATTGACTAGACCCGAGCTACCATGGGAAAGGTGCAGTTTCTCTTACAAATGAGTTCCCCGTGGGCCAGGGTGTGAAAGCTTCATTCTGTCTGGGATAGGGGGAGTCGAAGTGCATTCCCCGCTACGAAAGCACCAATCAGGTCAGCCAAAGACTACAAGAGGTGCTCCGCAGCATCGTGTAGAGATCGGGTGACTATAGAACCTCCTTATGGAGAGAACAAGATTCCAGCGAAGCGGGCGAAAAGGGAAGAAAGAATGAGAAACTTTGAAGGGGGAGAGCGCAAAGAATAGAAGACTAGCCAGCTTCGGGAAAAGAAAGAACTGCTTATGATATTGCTATATAGAGTCCCAGCCGCTCCTCCTTACACATAGGAATCAGGTTCTGGGATAATTGATCACCCTTACCCTTAGGGGTAGGAGCTCGGTAAGATGCTATCTTTCATTTCAACCAGTTCACCCCAGGCAAGACCAATGCATTCCATTCTTTTCGATCTTATACTGAGATAAGTGCTCACTAATGCCAATCTCGACGAAAGAGCTTTGCTTTGCACTGAGCCGTGTAAAAAGATGATTCTAAAGTAAAGAGAGTGGCTATCCTCCTCGAAGAGTGAAGAGTTCCCGAAGTGGTCTCTTTCTCCCAAGGCCAACAAGTAGAGGATTTACAGCTGGATGAGAACTCAAAGCAAAGATGAAAGAATCAAAAGATGATCTGGTCTATGCCTTTTACCGGAGATTGGATTTCAAGGAGTGTAACCAAAGAAAAATGTTCTCGTTCCGCATGAAACCTATTGTATTTCTCCTTCGAAAGCGTAAGCTCGATGAGAGAGATAGACCGGACATGCCGGATTAGGATATTTACGTCGTTGGTTGAACGGAGGGGGATGCACACGTACTTCAGTTAGCAGCACCACCGACTCTTCCTGTTCTATCTGTTTCTTATATCTGTTGGATCTTCCATTACTCATTTGTGCCCGTGAAAGAAAAAAGACTTCTAATACCGACCTCCCCCTTACTCAACAGCCCCTCGTTAAGTACACTTCCTTAATTAAGTAAAGTACACTCCTTTGGTCTCGGTTTTCAACTACTTTCTTTTAGTCGGAAGATGCTTTTCGTTGATCTCTTACTGGGGTGGTGTCACAAGCCGGTTCGAATCCTGTCCCCGCCTAAGAACGTCGAGATGAGTGGATTCTTCTTTAGTTTGATTGCAGGACGTTTTCCAAGTTCGTGATCACCGGAAATGGAATAAGAAAGGAGCTCTCTCTACCATTCCTGGTGAGCAGGAAGAAAACCGTGAGCGGGATAGATTAGAGGTAGAGGTGTGCTCTTTATCACTATCACTAAAGGGCAACAAGCTTCAAAAGAAGGAAAGAAGGATCACGGGGGTCAGACACGGCTACGACTTGAATTCCATTGCTCCGTTGATAGATCCAAATTCGCATCCGCCCATCTAAGATCTTTCTTCGTGCCGGGTCGTGAGCTATGTGGAGCGATAAAAAAAATGGGCCTGCATTGCCTTCGCCTAGGACATTAGAAAGGGCGAGAAAGGGCTTGCTGCTGGTTCGGAACTCCCCTATTTGAATCACGCGCCTATTTTCTATAATATAAAAGGAATTGCTTCTATTAACTTTAAAGAGTGTCTCTCCTGTCCGGCTCGATATGAACAAGGTAGGCTGGTAGGTGGATAGGCTTCTATCCGACTAGTAGGACATGCAGTTCTCCCCTTAGCCTCCGGGCAGGCACGAAAGAAATTAATTATAAAGAAAGAGGACGACTTAAGACAGCAAGAACGGCCAAAAGCAGTAAGTCACTTGCAAGCCCAGGAACAATTATGAGAAATCTATGAATGTGTCCCGACCAGAAGAAGCGCTAGCAGATGAGATTGGACCTATAGACTAGGAAAGACAGTCTTGGTGGGTCCCCACAACAGAGTGAGAACTAGAAAAGGGTAATTTGCTTTCACTATTTGAAAGAAGAGATGAATAGGCGGAGCTGAACAAGGACCTTCCTTCCACTCAAAGCTTTTCACTCCACTTGCGCCATCGCCTGCTTCTGATCCCGGGAGGATAGAAGCGGAGATCAGCCTACCTATCTAATGATATCGGCCTAACTCAGATAGTGGAACTCCCCTTCAAAATGGTTCCTCCCCTGCGACAGCCTTCCTCCCGTACAGAAGACAACCGTCTAGGTTGTGAGCCGATAAGATGGGTAGATTAAGTCCGTAGAGAGGCTAGGGGTCTTCAAGGTGAGCTGAAAGCGATGGGTAGAAGGATTACAGCAGAGCTGACAAGCGGAGGTCCGTTCGCAGCTTCGGAGAGGAATTCTGTTAACTGCTTTGAAAGCCAATTAAAGGTTTAGGAGAGCTACTGTCTCGGGACAGATGCGTCGCGCTGGAGGGCTACGATCGTGGTAAGGCGCCTATGGCTAATGACCCTCCTTGTCCCGAACTCGGAAATTAAATAAAGCAAGATGATTCGCGAGTTCACAACCTAGACTCTTCCCACTTCTCAAAGGCGATCAATTCGACTATTAATAATTAATAAAAGTGCTACACTCCTTTTCGAGTTCTGCGAAAAATTACATACTAAAGCCTAAAACCTAATGGCACAATAAAAAACAGATTTGCCTCAACAAGTCGTGTAGGAATCCGGGAAAATCCTTCCAAAAATGCGGTTTGTCTCTCCCAAAAAATATCAGCATAATAAAAAGAAATCAGTTATGGGGTAGGCACTCGGAGCAGCAAGATAGGTTGCTTTTGGTCCGCTCCTGGGTCTTAAAGAAGGGTGCCCCGACAATCGTGATCTTGAGTAACAAAACTGGGATGATGATGGATAGGTGGTGCATATGGAATCTCTTTTGTGACTATGGTAGCGCCTATTTCCTTTGAGGATCGAGACGGTCGGTAACTTACCCCTCTACCTCAGATTTCTTTCTCCCCGCTGCTTCTCCCTGCTCCCTTCCTGCGCTTAGGCCCATTCCTAATCTTATTGCCCGTCACTGGCTGCACCTAAAGCAGAAAGAGCAACTCTTTCCCGTACTGAAGGAAGTAGGTTTTCTCTGCTCTTAAGTTCGAAGATCCGGCTTTTGCTCCTTATTTCGTTCAGCCAGTGAGATAACTCTTTCCGGCTTAGCCGAACGGGA